ATCAAATGAAGTGTAATTACAATTGAAACAATAGAAAAAGAAATATGAGTTAATAGATGCTCTAAAGTTGAAAATATCATAAAAATGAAAAAGGGCGGGGGGGATCCCCTATATTAATTAAGAAAAAGAAATGGGAATTTTTTTTTATTATAGGATCTATTGGATATCTTTTAGAAGATGGCATGCCGCCACTCGGACTCGAACCGAGATGCTCTAGCACTGCTTCCTAAGAGCAGCGTGTCTACCGATTTCACCATAGCGGCTTGCTCGAACTCATAATAGCCTATTTATATTCAATCGTCGAGATCGAGATTGAACAAGTCAATTCAACCAAATCAGTTTTTTTAGTAAAGATTCAATTAGTAAATGATAAAAAAATGAGTTCAAAAGTCAATTTGAAGGTTCATTAGTTTCATTTTATTTAATTTTATTTACTTTTTTTGTCATTCTTTATGGTTTATCTAATTTCATAAATTGAAAAAAAAAAATTTTTCAATGAATTGAAAATATGTCTATTTTAGATTACTCCAAATTGACACATTTTTTGTACAAAATAGTGCACAAATTAAGTTCTTTTTTTGATTGGACTGAAAATTGGAGATATCGATATATAGAAAACTCATTACATATCCATATCGTAAATAAATTAACATATAATAAATAAATTAAGAAATAAATAAATATAAATTAAGTAATAAATAAATTAAGAAGTCAGAAAGTTATTCAAAAATTTTTAACACGGAATGAATTAGTTTCAACACGTCATTAATTTGAACTAAAAATCTTATATCTGGCCTTCCCGAAAAACAGAAAAATTTTTCATTCTTGTAATTGTAAAGGTCGATGGGGAAAAGAAGACTCCCCACCACCAAAATTTGAGTGAAAATATACTAAAAAGAAAGAAAAAATTTTGTATTTTTTTCTTGATTCTTCTTTTTTCCGAAAACAGAAGAATTCTTTTCTAAAATGAAGGGTCTATTTCATATTGATTAGAATAGGGACTGCCAATTGTTCATTTTAGATTAACTTTGATATTAACAAATTACTGAGACTTTTTTTTTTTTTTTTTTTTTTTTAGTAAAATCCATTCTGATTATTCCGATATTTTAGGACTTATATTTTAGGACTTATTTGTTTGTCGTACAAAAAAACTTTTTGAATTACCGGTAGAAAGAGATTTCCCTAATGACAAAGCTTTTAACGACGCCCCATATCCTTTCCTTTTCCAAATATTTTTACGAATACGCTTTTTTGATATCGAAGTACGTTTTTTTGGAACTGCCATTTAAAAGTTACTCGTTGTTATAGTTGGATGTGAAAGACATCTATTGTTCAAAACGAATTCTTTTTTCTTATTCATTATCTATATCTATTTTTTGTCTAAATAAGATTCTTTTCATAAAAAAGAAATTTAGATTTAGATATGTCAAAGATCGGTGAAAATTTTATAAAAAATGACTCAAAATAACAAAATTTTGATTCCATACGCTATTAGTAAATCCAAACATTTTGGTTTGGAACTTTTAGTTCTCGTTGTTTATCTCTCAAAGTTATCTCTTTATAATCTACTAAATCAAACTTAATAAAATCAATAAAGAACCTAAAAGACCCTTATTTTACTCATTCTATACTTTATTTACATAGAATAAAATCCCTCAAAGGATTATAAACTTTTGACTGAAAAATTGAGTCTTTTTTTAGTCAAACTTGAGAAAACAATAAACCTTCAATTTGAAAATTTGAACGAGACTATTAATAAATCTGTTAAAGGATACGTGGTTTCATAAAAAATATCTCAGTCATTTTTTATTCTTTATCGATCAAAAAAGTTCATTTTAGATCTATAATCTTCTAAACTTTACTAATAACTTTACTAATAAATTGTTTTGATTGAAAAGCAATCCCATAATGAATTAGTTAATGAGTTGGAATAAACTAACTAAAATCAAGGTTTTTTTTCATTAGACCGATGCTCTTAGTTAATCATATAATTCATATCAGGATAAAGTACTCTTTTTAGCTTAAATTTTGATCCTTGCTCTATTGTTATTTTACTATTATCAGTATTCGTTTTTATATGTCACTTGGGCATATAAGTTGACCAATTATAACTTCTTTTTTTTTTTTTTTGAACGATTTTAAAAAGACTCAGAATAAATACTAATATAAAATGATTCAATAAGTTAGTGCATATCTTGATTTTTTATTAACTTTTTTCGAAATAGGCAAGATCCGGTGAATCGGAAACAATTAATTAAGAATAAAAATTTTTTTTATGGAACAGACATATCAATATGCGTGGATAATACCTTTTCTTCCACTTCCAGTTCCTATGTTAATAGGGCTAGGACTTCTTCTTTTCCCGACGGCAACAAAGAGTCTTCGTCGTATGTGGGCTTTTCAGAGTGTTTTATTGTTAAGTATAGTCATGATTTTTTCTATCAATCTGTCTATTCAGCAAATAAATAGCAGTTCTGTCTATCAATATGTATGGTCTTGG